TGAATACTATGATTCACGTTTCGAACAGGCATGAATAGAGCATCTATAGGGTAACTTCCATCTTGAAAGTTATTTGGCGCTTTTATACGATATCCGCGATTTCTCTCGAGTTGTAATCCAATACACAAATCAATTGGTTCTGTCAAGCTAGCTATATGCTGTGTATTGTCAACTATTTCGACATAAGGTGGCAAGATGATATCTTGAGCAGTTACACATCTAGGGCCCCTAACACAAATAGACGCCTCACAAGTTCCATATAGATTACTTCTCAATACAATTTCTTTCAAATTCATTAAAATTTCGTGTACTGATTCTTGAATACCTACTATGGTAGAGTATTCATGTGGGATTTTCTCAAATTTTGCACGTGTTATACATGTTCCTTCTATTTCTCCAAGCAAAGCTCTTCGCATCGCAACGCCTATTGTGTCAGCTTGACCTTTCATCAGTGGAGAGAGAATAAAGCGCCCATAATAAAGACATTTACTATCTGTTCTTGATTCAACACACTTCCACTGCAGTGTACGAGTAGATACTCTTATTTTCTCTCGAACCATAGTAATATTATAAAATATTGATCATATTTTTGAATCATTTATTTCTCTTGAAATTTCTTCAATTTTTATTTCTACACACGTCTTTTTTTAGGAGGCCTACAGCCATTATGCGGCATAGGGGTTACGTCTAGCACGAACCTTACTCGTACACCACTTCTACGAATAGCCCGTAATGCTCCATCCCTTCCGAGACCGGTACCCTTTATCCTGACTTCTGCTCGTTGCATACCCTGCCCTACCACTGGACGAATAGCACTTCCCGCCGCGGTTTGAGCCGCAAAGGGTGTCCCTCTTTTTGCACCCCTGAATCCACAAGTACCGGCGGAAGCCCAAGAAACCACCCGACCCCCTACATCCGTAACAGTCACAATGGTATTGTGGAAACCTGCTTGAACATGAATAACGCCCTTTGGTATTTTACGTGCAGCAGTCTTACGCGAACGAATACGACGCCGCCGATAAACAATTCTTGGTCCGTGTTTTGCCATATTTTATCATCTCATAAATATGAGTCAGAGATATATGGATATATCCATTTCATGTCAAAACAAATCCTTCATTTTTTTTTTACGGAAATCAAATCTTTTACAAAATTCCTTTTATTTTTAGTAGAATAATTATCCTTGTCGTTGTTTATGTTTTGAGTTAGAACAAATTACTATAATTCGTCCTCGTCTGCGGATCAGACGACATTTTTCACAAATTTTACGAACAGAGGCCCCTTTTTTCATATTTGTCATTCCTTACTTTAATTCCGAGTCTATTTCTTGGAAGAAAATAAGTTTCTTGAAATTTTGAACCTCGAATTGTATTCTCATGGGAAGGAATGTTGAAGTTGAAAAACCACTTAGTCCTTTGAATCATCCGAATCATCTGAATCGTTGTGGGGGAATCTATAAATTATACGGCCTTTGGTTAAATCATAACGGCTTATTTCAATCTTAACCCTATCTCCCGGTAGGATTCGTATAGAATTACGTCGTATCTTTCCTGAAATATAACCTAGAACTACCTGTTCATTATCTAAACGAACGTGGAACATAGCATTAGGAAATGATTGAATAACCAATCCTTCTACTATCCATTTTTGTTCTTTCATTCCAAGCAAAACCTCCTTAAAGTACCAACTAATAGGGGGAAGAGAATAGATAACCTGCTCGTTCTCTCACAAATAAGAAATTTTTGATCTAACTCGGATATCAGAAGGATTACCATATATAACATAAAATTTCTCCACCAATTCCTTCTAGTCGAGCTTCCCGATCCGTCATTATACCTCGAGAGGTAGAAAGAATTACAATTCCCATTCCACTTAAAATTCTAGGAATTCGTTGATAGTTAGAATAGATTCGTAGACCAGGCCGACTGACTCTTTTTAAATTTAAAGTATTTCTATATGGTCCTTTCCTATTTCTTCTATGTCGCAGAGTTAAAACCAAAAAATATTTGTTTCTTTCTTGGTGTTTTCTCGCATTTTCAATAAAGCCTTCTCGTAAAAGTATTTTAACAATGCTTTCGGTGATGTTAGTAGATGCTATTCGAACTGTTCCTTTTCTATTCATGTCAGCATTTCGTATAGAGGTTATTATATCAGCAATAGTGTCCCTACCCATGATAAACTAAAATCAGTGGTGTCTCCGAATTTTTATATAATCAACATGCTTTTTTTATTAGTTTATTTTTTTTATGAATTAAAAAAAATAAAAAAAAAAATTCAAAATGAAAGGTATATACGTGATACACAATCTACAATTTCATTCAAATATCCTACTTCTCATCTTATAATACCTCAGGAGCTAATGAAAGTATTTTAGGAAAGTTTTTTTTCAATTCCAGGGCAATCGCACCAAAAACTCTACTTCCTTTTGGATCTCCTTTTTGATCAATGATAACTGCAGCATTGTCATCATATCGTATTAGCAGACCATTGTCGCGTTTGAGTTCTTTACAGGTACGTACAATTACAGCTCTGATCACTTCTGATCTTTCTAAGCGCGTACTTGGTATTGCTTTTTTGATCACAGCAACAATAACGTCACCAATACGAGCATATCGACGATTGCTAGCTCCTATGATTCGAATACACATTAATTTTCGAGCCCCGCTGTTGTCTGCTACATTCAAATGGGTCTGAGGTTGAATCATATCTTCTTTTTATCTGTTCTTTCAATAAATGCAAACAAACAAAGGGCGAAAAAGAAAAAGAAATATTGTTTGCCAAAAATAAAAAGTAAAAAGAATCTACGGTTGTTTTTATCCCCAAGATCTATTTCCTTTGGTTCTACATTCCTATCCTGAAATAATGAATTGAGTTCGTACAGGCATTTTAGATGCCGCTATCGAGATAGCCCTTCGGGCTATATTTTCTGATACTCCGCTTATTTCATAAAGTATTCGACCGGGTTTGACAACAACTACCCAATATCGGGGGGATCCTTTCCCCGAACCCATACGGCTTTCCGCAGATTTTACTGTAACTGGTTTGTCTGGAAATATACGTACCCATATTTTTCCACCGCGGCGTGCATTTCGCGTCATTGCTCGCCGACCTGCTTCTATTTGTCTAGACGTGATCCAAGCAGGTTCAAGTGCCTGAAGAGCATATCTTCCGAAACAAATACGATTCCCCCGATAAGATATTCCCTTCATTCTTCCTCTATGTTGTTTACAGAATCTGGTTCTTTTGGGGTTATAGTTGATGGTTTTTTCTTAATTCCACCTCTACTACAGAACCGGACGTGAGAGTTTCTTCTCATCCGGCTCCTCGCGAATGAAAAAATTTCAATTTTAATTGAATATGAATATTTAAAAATTGAATTCGAATTAGAATAGAATTCTAAATTAATATATAGATTAATATATTCTAAAATTGAAAATGAATAAAAATGAATAATAAAAATGAATAGAATAATAATATTGAATTAAGATATACATTTAATAATACACTAAATCAATAGATTCTTTGATATTCATCTAATTTATTAGATATTTTTATATTTGGATATATAAGGAAATTTGAAATATATTATATATATAGTTTGTCTATATTTTTTTGTATAGATATATTTTATTAGATTGCATTGCTAAAATAAAATATGAGCAATTTAATAAAAAAGGAATTTTCGCGGGCGAATATTTACTCTTTCAATATCTATTTTAGTTTTATAGGATTAGTTTATCACTTTTCAGAATAGATGAATTGGTCTCTGGTTCGTTCCGCCATCCTTCCCAATGAATCATTAGGATTCTTTTTCAATTGAATCTTCTGTATTCATGGATTACATCGTTCCCATCGCTTCTTGATTAATGATTAGGTCTGAATTCTACAATGGAGCTCTTAATGAACTTTGTTCTTGAGCCAACCCTCTTAGTCTTTATTGGCCGGAGGCTCTTACTTTTTTCTTTTTTCTATGAATAGATTCATATCAGATAATTATGTGTGAATCTGTATTCATGCTTTATTACATTGTCTTTTATGATATGATTCAAAGACCTTACATAGTGGAATCGTATATCATTTAGATTCATTTTTTTCTTTCTTTCGCCTTTCCATTTATCCGCATCCCCTTCCTTTAATGTATATTTTTCTTTTTTTTTTTTCTTTTGCTTGACAACTCATTTGATTTCTTGTTTATGAAAAAAAAATTCAGTTGCTGCAATGATAGGACCAAAATATCCTATCTTGACTGCTTCTTTGGATCCAGATAATGTGATGCGATGAGTTGGTTATTAGTTCTATAGTTATTAGTTCATACTTCATACTATGGGCTCTTACTTTTTTTTCGTATTAATTCTAACAAAAACCAACGAGTCACACACTAAGCATAGCAATTCTATCAAAAGAAGAGGTCAATCGAATTTTTATTCAACCTTATAGAATATAGAATTAAAAATGAGAATTGTTTTGATGGAAATTTGATGGAAAAAAGGCTGTCATTCTTTGTTCTATCGTTAAATCAAAACAGAAAGACAAGTCAAGTAAAGGCTTATTATTCCTCGTCTATAAATATCCAAATTTTGATACCCAATACCCCATAGATAGTTCGAAACGTATAGGCGTAATAATCAATTTTCGCGCGAATGGTTTGTAGGGGAACCCTACCCTTTCTTATCCAGTCAACACGTGCCTTATCTTTTCCACCGAGACGGCCTGCGATTTGTATTTTAATTCCTTTTGCCCCGGCTTGTTTGCCTAATTCAATAGCCTTTTTCATTGCTTTTCGAAAGAATACCCTATTTTTTAATTGTACGGCTATAAATTCTGCAAGAATTTTAGGGTGTCCATAAGGTTTTGCAATTTGTTTAATAGTAATGTTGAGTTTTCGGTTCACACAATTCAATTCTTTTTGTACGTTTATTTTGAGGTCTTCGACCGCTCGCGGTCTATTTTTTATTAATAATTTGGGAAATCCCATATAGATGATAACCTCTATCAGATCG